AATTAGGTGAAAGATACGGAAAGAGAGGGATTCGAACCCTCGGTAAACAAAAGCCTACATAGCAGTTCCAATGCTACGCCTTGAACCACTCGGCCATCTCTCCTACATAATGATTATGGCCCAGAAACCGAGTGAATAGTGAGTCATTCATATTAGATTTTTGGATAGGTACGTACAATCAATTCTAAATATAAAAAAATTTATCAAACTTTTCATCAAAGAAAAATCCTTCCGGGGATAAAGATCAATTTTTTTTTGTGAAAAACTGTTAAAAACTGTTAAAAAAAAGATATATATCTATTCATTTCATTTTTGTGAAGATGGCGCTCCCATTTTTTTCCAATAGTTATTCTTTATTTATACTAAATAAAATCAATTTTATACCAGATTAAATCAATGAATTAGAATGAATCAATCGATCCATTTTTTTTTTAAACTATGTTTAATGGATACTTTTCTTTTAGATCATGATTCTATTTATAAATCAAAATCATGGTTATATTTCGTTTTTTAGACGATGATTCCATGTTCATAAAACTTCTAAAATTCTTTTCCAGTTTTAGATTTTTCAATAATAACTCCTTACCCCCATGGATCTATTCCAAATTAATGAATCATCACAGGAATCTTTATATTTGATTGTTATAGTGTATACCCACTATGTAATGCACACAACACAAAACAGACGGTTCATCATAGAAGGATCATTCGAGTCTTTTTACTCTTTGGAGCATATCAATTAAAATTTCTCTAATTATCCTAATCCGTAAGATAAATTCTTTGATTCTTTAACTTTGATAAAATCGGAATAGTTCCTTTCATTCTTATACTACTACATTTGGATTAAATTTAATTTTTTTTATTGATTCCTTTCAAAAATAATAATAATAATTTGAATAGAAGGTCATATCCTTTTTTTTAATGATTCTTTTTGATTCTTTTTTTTATGTTATTTCGTACTGTATAATTCCTTTGCTTGTGGGATCATTTTCTCACAAGAGGTAAGTAAAAGAAATTATAGAATGGATTGCTACCTATGCCCAGATCTCGGATAAATGGAAATTTTATTGATAAGACCTTTTCAATTGTAGCCAATATCTTATTACGAATAATTCCGACAACTTCAGGAGAAAAAGAGGCATTCACCTATTACAGAGATGGTGCGATTTGATGTTTTTTTTTTTATTTACCGTTTTCAGTCTTCGGAGAAAGATACATTATTCGGGAGAGAAAGAAAAAAAATTATTGAAATAAATCTACGCTTATCATGAAGGTGAAGTTTGTAAATAAAACAATTCCTTCTGTCGTGTATCCCCGATTAATGCAGCCTCAGATGCTTCAATTGTAGATTCTAGTATTGAGCGAAAGGTTACACCTATGGTATGGGTTAGGTCAATCTTACTCCACTAGTACCAATAGGCAGCATAGGGGAAGAAGCACTACGCCCAGGAATCAACAATATGAAAACTTTGTTATCAAATTTTACCTTTTCTTTATCGGAATCGGGACTAACAAGAATGGTTGGTACAACAAACATCCATCTCGTTCGTATTTTGGATAACCGTATAACCATCGAAGACTGTTGAAGTGACTAATTCCTGGAAATTTAGGGGTGTTAAGAACAAAGAAATTGTTAGAGTTATCATTTTTATCTAGTACCAAGATACTTGATATTAAGAAAAGATCTTTTACAGGAAGGTTGGCTAGAGATTTCTTGTAAAAACACTAGCCCCGTTCGGTTCATAATGAAATAATTTCAATCTTTTTGATTTCATGTATTATTCTCATTATGCACATAAAAAATAAAAAAGGAGGAGCCGTATGAGATGAAAATCTCACGTACGGTTCTGGAACGGAGATTCTTTGAATCGAATGACGACCGTAACGGATGTCGGCTCAATCCGAAGGAAATTATGCGGAAGCTTTACAGAATTATTATGAAGCTATGCGACTAGAAATTGATCCCTATGATAGAAGTTATATACTCTATAACATAGGCCTTATCCACACAAGGAATGGAGAACATACGAAAGCTTTGGAATATTATTTTAGGGCATTAGAACGAAACCCTTTCTTACCACAAGCTTTAAATAATATGGCCGTGATCTGTCATTACGTGCGACTATCTCCACTATAGAAAGAAAAAAAAAGGAAAGAAAGAACAAATCCGCTAATACTAATAACTAATAAATACTAGAAAATAGGCTTTCTACATATCATATTTATCGTGTCCAAAACAACGATTTTTATCAGCTGTAGCAAATAAAAAGTAAAAAGAAAGAAACTTCATAGAAGTCGAAATATGAAGAAATAAATATGCCTAGATCCTTTAATCGATGGATAAATAAAGGATCTAAATTGATAGAATAAGCATCGTAAAGATCAATTAGTGAGGTTTTGGGCCGATACAATAAGAACTGCTTACTTATGTCACGATATGAGATAAAAGTTAGGAATCAACTTATGTAATAGAGTCGATCCCCTAAGTTATTGAGCAGCG